TTTCTTGGTTGGTGTGATCCGTTGGACATAAATCCAATTTTTTAATTTTTTGGATTCCTTCGCGTTTGTTTTTCCCCTTCCTGGCGGTATCAAGATGCCACTGTGTCGGGATATCTTATCTGTCTTGTCCGGAAAATGGATATCTCCCGAAAATATTTTGAGTTCAATCCTTTTTTTTTTTCTCTCCACTCGGATCAACCCGCCGACTTGGCTTCTTATATTTAAAGTGATTCGTGTATCGACTCCAATGATACTATAGTTCTGTACCATTATGGCTGAGGACTCGGGTAAAATATGCACTTCCTCAGGAATGAAAAAAAAGCGATCTACTTTCATTTCGTATTTTGTCTTAAATTTTTGGACTCCTCGATACTCAATCATATCCTCTTTTTGGATGATTGAATCCGCCTTTAGAGTCCCATATTTCAGAATTCCGGAACTCTTTCTTCTGTATCTAGGATCATCAAAAAAAGCAAAAATACTATTTCTACGAAAAATACCATTTATGGGTATTTCAATCGAGATACCTGAATGCGGTATGAATTCTTTCTCTTGCTCTTGAATCGGTTGAAATGGAATGAGAAAGCGATTTCTGCGCCTTTTTGCTAATAAATCCGAGTTCTCATGAAAAATAGCAGAATATATGAAATTATAATGACTAGTACCTAAGATTCCATTCAATTCTGAATAATAGGGAGTCCCTGATTTTTTTTTATCAGCAAAATCCGAACTCAAAAATTTTTTGCTCACTTGATCATTATTCACTGAGAGGCTAGAAATAGATTTTCTTTCGACGGAAAGAAAGGGTATGTTCATTTGATCTTGATCTTTGTGGATCGAAAAAAGAATTAGACTAGATTCACATGAATTTCCTGATAATACCCATAAATGACTTGTTTTTGGTAAGAGATGTACATTACTATATGTAAATTCGGGTGCATGAGACACATCAGTACTCCAGTGCATTTCGCCCTCTGAGTCAGAATAAATATATTTTCTAACCCTCTCTTTAAAATGAAAAGTGTATGTTCCCTCGCGAATCTCAGCAATCACTTGTTCTGATTCCACATATTGATCATTTTGAACTAAAAGAAAACTTTTTGGTGGAATAGTCACGCTATGTATAATATCTTCGCTCTCAATAATTACAGACAAGTCCATATAACATAGAAAGGCAGGATGCCCGTGACGTGTACGTGTAGGATGAACCAAATCCTCGTTGAATTTGATTTTTCCATTATAAGGGGCTCGTACATGTTCGGCAGTACCTCCTGTAAATACTCCGCCGGTATGAAAAGTTCTTAATGTTAGTTGAGTCCCCGGTTCGCCAATAGATTGACCCGCGATAATACCTACAGCTTCCCCCAATTCAACTAGGTCACCATGAGTGGGACTCCGACCATAACATAATCGACAGATCCAAGATGTACTCCGACAAGTAAAGGGAGTTCGAATAGATATTGATTGTGTTCCAAAGGTTATTAATCGATTGACAAGTCCAATCCCAAGATCTTGATTTCGAAAGGCGACACATCGGGAACCTATATATATATCGTCTGCTAAGACACGACCAATTAATGTTTGGATAAAAATTCTTTCTGACATCATTCGATTTTTATTTCGAGGACTCACAGAAATCCCTCGGATAGTGCCACAATCTGTTCTACGTACAACAATATGTTGAACTACTTCAACAAGTCGACGCGTAAGATATCCAGCATCTGATGTGCGTACAGCAGTATCTACAACTCCTTTACGAGCTCCATAGCAAGAAATAATATATTCTGTTAAAGACAGTCCTTCGCGTAAATTGCTTTGAATAGGTAAATCAATCATTTGTCCTTGGGGATCCGACATTAATCCTCTCATACCCACTAATTGATGTACTTGAGATGCATTTCCCCTAGCTCCCGAAAAAGACATCATATGGACTGGATTGAAGGGGTCCGTCATCCTAAAATTAGGATTCATTTCTTGTCGCAAATATTCACTTGTAGCATACCATATCTCAATAGATTGGCGTAATTTTTCTACCGCATGTACATTCCCATAATGATGGTGTTTTTCCAAAATCAAACTTTGTTGTTCAGCATCTTGGACAAGCCATCCCTTAGAAGGTATCGTTAAAAGATCATCAATTCCTAATGAAATGGATGTAGCAGTGGCTTGCTGGAAACCTAGGGTCTTTACTTGATCTAGGATGTGTGATGTATATGCCATCCCAAAGTGATCTATTAATCGGCTAATAAGTCGTTTAATAGCAGTTCCATCTATCACTTTATTGTGAAATACCAGATTGGCCCGTTCCGCCATAAGTACCTCCATATTCTGCTGAATGGGATTCGACAATGAGTTTGAGTCAATGATTGCGATTGCAAAACTTCCTTTTCTCGATCTTGATTTGCGTAGAATTTTAGGTCAGGAACTATGGTCCGAGTTGAATCGGAGAGGTCCGAATTTACACGGGTGTCCTAAGAATTACTTTTTTTAATACCATATT